ACAAATAAAAGTAAACAAATAAAAAAAGAAGAAGAAACATAATCGAAATCGAATTTTTTTCTTTTCGATACTATACTTTATAATATCTACTCGTAACCCATTTAATCTACAAACTACAAAAAGGCTATCTCTTCAGACGTCTAGATATAAATAGGTATCTAGATATATACTATTAATGAATATGTATGTTTATTTCTACTAATTAAATTGAATCTACAAAATAAATAAATTTATTTTGTAGATTTATTTATTTTGTAGAATAGATATTAATGTACAAATTAATCATGTGTCAGGAACCAGATTTGAACTGGTGACACGAGGATTTTCAGTCCTCTGCTCTACCAGCTGAGCTATCCCGACCATTTCTGATGCATTATCTTTCTCATTTTACTAAATGACTTGGGCCTATGTCAATTAAAAAAGAAGAAATGAAAAAAGAAGAAAAGGTATTCTAAATTCTTAGCCAGGACCCGGACTTTTTGTTTTCGGTCTTGAAAATAACGAGTAATGCTTTAGATTGTTAATCATTCCAATTTTCAAGGGGATTTCTTGTTTTGCTCAAAGCCGTTCGTTTCTATGTGTATCATATCTACCACAAGACTTGTGAAAAGAAAAAATAGGATAAATAATTAGGGAGTCGAGCAGGCCTTTTTTTTGGGGATAGAGGGACTTGAACCCTCACGATTTTTAAAGTCGACGGATTTTCCTCTTACTATAAATTTCCTTGTTGTCGATATTGACATGTATAATCGGACTCTATCTTTATTCTCGTCCAATTAATCAGTTATTTATCAGACTATGGAGTGAATAATTTAATCAATTAATATTCGATTCTTTCTTCAACTTGAAATCGGTTCAAAACAAAATTCTTTTTTTTTTATTGCAATTTTGATATAAATAATATTAGTTTGATATAAATAATATTAGATATAAATAATACTAAAAAAAAAAATACAGATTCAGGCCATCATTAATTATTTGCGATTAATTATTTGAGATAGTATTTTAGTACACATACATATGTATGTAAAGTTAGCCTTTCTAAAGTTTAGACGAAAAGATTTTACTAATGCACAGCAAAGTAGTCAACTCCATTTGTTAGAACAGCTTCCATTGAGTCTCTGCACCTATCCTTTTTTTTTATTCCGTCTTTATGTATATGTATGAACCTTGTTTTGTTTTTGGAAACCAGGATTTGGCTCAGGATTGCCCATTTTAAATTCCAGGGTTTCTCTGAATTTGAAAGTTATCACTTAGTAAGTTTCCATACTAAGGCTCAATCCAATTAAGTCCGTAGCGTCTACCAATTTCGCCATATCCCCCCTTTTTATATTAAGATCGATCTTATTATGCTGCTATTCTTTTTTTTTCTTTCATTTATAATCTATCGGAACTGTAGAAGTTATTAAAAAAAAAGAATTCCTATAAAAGTCTTTCTATTTGTATTTGATTTCTTGTCTATCTTCTTTCATCTCGATCGGAGACTCCTATTTGGTCTAATCCGAAATGATTCTAGCATTTCTGTATCCGCAATTCAATATAGATATATACCACATTTATTATATATGCCCCTTCCCCTCTCATTTTTCTCATGCAATTTGAGATACTCGAACGGTCGATTCTTTTCTTTTTTGTTTTGCTATTCTATATTAATTCTGTATATTAATTTTGAATAACTAAGAATAAAAAAAACTAACTACGATTCGAGTAGTTTACTAAATTCCCGCGCATGTACAATTTCGGTTGTTATTCTTATGTAGGCCCGCTTAGCTCAGAGGTTAGAGCATCGCATTTGTAATGCGATGGTCATCGGTTCGACTCCGATAGCTGGCTTTTCATTATTTGTTTGATTTTTTTACTTGATTGATAATGTTTTTTTGACATCAAAGAATATTGAAAAAGCTTCTTCCCCCTTTTTCTAAGAATCGCCGATTATATTATTATGTGGGAGAAATTTTCCATTATGAATAGAAAAGTTAAGGCTCTCCAGAAAAACATTATTATTGTATATACAATAAAGTCTGGGAGAGAATCCATCTCATTAGTCTTTGTAGTATAATATTTCATGCCCCCCATTTATCATATTTATCCTTTAGTTCAGTTTTAATATGAAATTTCAATAAAATAAGGGAAATAAGGAGTTTTTATGTCACGTTACCGAGGGCCTCGTTTCAAAAAAATACGCCGTCTGGGGGCTTTGCCGGGACTAACTCGTAAAAGGCCTAGAGCCGTAAGCGATCTTAGAAATCAATCGCGTTCCGGTAAAAAATCTCAATATCGTATTCGTTTAGAAGAAAAACAAAAATTGCGTTTTCATTATGGTCTTACAGAACGACAATTACTTAAATACGTTTGTATCGCCGCAAAAGCAAAAGGGTCAACGGGTCAGGTTTTACTACAATTAATCGAAATGCGTTTAGATAACATCCTTTTTCGATTAGGTATGGCGTCAACTATTCCTCGAGCCCGCCAATTAGTTAACCATAGACATATTTTAGTTAATGGTCGTATAGTAGATATACCAAGTTATCGCTGCAAACCTCGAGATATTATTACAGTGAAGGATGAACAAAAATCTAGAGCTATGATTCAAAACCATCTTGATTCATCCGCCCAGGAGGAATTGCCAAAACATTTGACTTTTCAACCATTCCAACACAAAGGATTGGTCAATCAAATAATAGATAGTAAATGGATTGGCTTGAAAATAAATGAATTATTAGTCGTAGAATATTATTCTCGTCAGACTTAAACCTAACTAAAATAATAAATAATCTAAAATAATAAAATAAAGGTTCGGACAATTTTGCCCCCAGGTTCCTAAGTAAATATAAGCGCGGGGGGGGCTTTTCTCCCATTCCTATATCATATATCATATTAGGGGTAGAGATATTTTTATCCTTTGACCACTCTTTACAGTATTTTTTGTACCGCAGAAATGAGGAATACAGACTTTATTTATAGGAAAGGTGGGAATAAAGGTATCCATTCTTATGTGATTTGATATATTTCAGTCAGTAACATTGATAAATTAGATGAAGGTACGGAAAGAGAGGGATTCGAACCCTCGGTAAACAAAAAAAGCCTACATAGCAGTTCCAATGCTACGCCTTGAACCACTCGGCCATCTTTCCTACATAACGATTCTGGACCAGAAACCGAGTAAATCGCGAGTCATTCATATTACATTATTGGATAGGTGCGGTATGTACAATCTAATTTTAACTATAACTAAAAAAACGAAAAAAAAAAAAGAGAAACCGCCCGTTCGAGTCCTCCCTATCCATTGATTTAAGCCGGTCTAGTTATCAGAAAGGGATGCGCGCGCTGTCTACGAATATATCTTTATTGTTTTTAACAAATTTAACAAAGAATTTTTCAAAAAAAAATTCTCTTTATTCCCCAGCGACTTTTATTTGATTAAAATTCAAAGTTTTTTATTTTTATAGTTAGTTTTTATTTTTATAGTTAGTTTCTATTTTTTTTTTTTTTTCTGAGTCAAGTCTCTTTTTATGTTATTTTGTACTGTACAATTCCTTTTTTTGTGGGGTCGTTTTCTCACGAGAGGTAATAAAAATAAATTATAAAATGGATTGAGTGCTACCTATGCCTAGATCCCGGATAACTGGAAATTTTATTGATAAGACCTTTTCAATTGTAGCCAATATCTTATTACGAATAATTCCGACAACTTCAGGAGAAAAAGAGGCATTTACCTATTACCGAGATGGTGTGATTTGATTTTTTATTTTTTTTACTTAACTTACCACTATCAAGCCTGAGGAAAAAAAAGATTAGTCGGGATAGAAAGATTTGAAATAACTCTACGCCTGGTGAAGGTGAAGTTTATAAATAAAACAATTCCTTCTGTTGTGTATTCTCGATTAATGCAGCCTCAGATGCTTCAATTGTCGATTCTAGCATTGAGCGAAAGGTTGAACCTAGAACTATGGTTCTGTATTGCAGGTTACCCCAATTCCACTAGTACCATATAAATAGGCAGCATAGAGGAAGAAGCACTACGTCTAGGAATCAACAACACGAAAACTTTGTTATAAATTATCCCTTTTCTTTATTGGGATCAAACTAAGAACAATGGTTGGGACAACAAGCATCCATCTCGTTCGTACTTTGAATACCCATATAACCGTCGAAGACTGTTGAAGTGACTAATTCCTAGAAATTAAGAGACGTTGAGGACAAAGAAATTGTTGGAGTTAACTTAACATTTTTATCTAGTACTGACGCGCTCGATGTTACGAAAAGATCTTTTGCAGTAAGGTTGGCTAGAGATTTCTTGTAAAAACACTAGCCCCGTTCAGTTCATAATGAGAATATTTTACTGCCTTTTGATTCACTGTATTATTCTCATTATGCACATAAGGGAGGAGCCGTATGAGATGAAAATCTCACGTACGGTTCTGGAACGGAGATTCTTTAAATTGAATAACGACCGTAACGAATGTCCGCCCAATCTGAAGGAAATTATGCGGAAGCTTTACAGAATTATTATGAAGCTATGCGCCTAGAAATTGATCCCTATGACCGAAGTTATATACTCTATAATATAGGCCTTATTCACACAAGTAATGGAGAACACACAAAAGCTTTGGAATATTATTTTCGGGCACTAGAACGAAACCCTTTCTTACCACAAGCTTTTAACAATATGGCCGTGATCTGTCATTACGTGCGACTATCTCCACTATAGAAAGAAAAAGAAAGAGCCAAATCCACTAGTAAAAAAAAAATAGGCTTTCTACATATACATCGTCAAAAAGAACGATTTTTATCAGCTGTAGCAAAGAAAGAAACTTCATAGAAGTCAAAATAGGAAGAAAAAAAATATGCTTATATACTATATTCTATGGATAAAGGATCTAATTGATAGAGGAAGTGCCGTAAAGATCAATTAGCGAGATTTTTGGCCGATACACTAAGAACTGCTTCCTTATGTCTTATGTCATAATATGAGACATCCTTTAGGAATCAACTTATGT